CAGTAGCTAATCGAGTGGCTTTAGAAGCATGTGTACAAGCTCGTAATGAGGGACGTGATCTTGCTCGTGAAGGTAATGAAATTATCCGTGAAGCTTGCAAATGGAGCCCTGAACTAGCCGCTGCTTGTGAAGTCTGGAAGGAGATCAAATTCGAGTTCGAACCAGTGGATAAGCTAGATAAATAGAAGCTAGATACAGAGAATAAATAAGCGCGCGTAATTCAGTAATTCCTGTTTGTTCTCCTAATTGCAATTAAACTCGGCCCAATCTTTTCCTAAAAAAAAGGATTGAGCCGAATAAAATAAAGATAAAGAATTAGTATTCTATACTAATACTAATACTAATACTAATACTAATACTAATACTAATACTAATACTAATACTAATACTATAGTATTTACATATATCTTTCATATGTACAGATACATCTGTACAGATCTTACCTATATGTATATACACAAGATCTAAATACAAGATAAGATCGAAGAGTAAATAACCCAATACTTTTATTGTTTATTGTTAGGTACATAATAAAATGAATCCGATGGATCCTTGGGATTCGTGGATCATTTTATATCCCGTAGGTTCAGACTAGAGATCAAGCCAGGGGAGGGTTCCTTCTACCCACCCTGTATATTGTCTTTTTAGTTCCATGTTGCAATAGAAACGTATTATTTTATTATAGGATAGAGATTATACGAGAATGAATTCTGCATTTTATAGGAAGAAAAGAAACAACTATTTATCTTGTTATTGATAATTTGTACATGACATGAGAGAAACCTGTCTTTCTATTTTAAATTGAGGAAAAGATTCGATCATAATATATATCGAAGTGGATACCCCGGATTCTCCAAAAATAAGAATCATTTCTTTCAATACTCACCCGTTGTTAGTTAACAATCCTAATGATTGGATCCATATGCTTCATTTTGATAGGAAATAAAAAAAAATAGTAAAATGATTCTTTATCGAATGACTATTCATCTATTGTATTTTCATCAAATAGGGGGCGGGAAGACTCTATGGAAAAATGGTGGTTCAATTTGATGTTGATTAACGAATTGATGTTGTTTAACGAAAAGCTAGAACATAGGTGTGGGCTGAATAAATCAATATATAGTTCTGATGCTATTGGACATACCAGTGGAAGTGAAGAGCCTATTAAAACGGATACGGGGAAAAACATTCCCCATTGGAGTAATAGTAGCAGTTATACTTTCCGTAATGTTGATTATTTATTTGATATCAGGAATATTTGGAGTTTTATCTCGGACGACACTTTTTTAGTTAGGGATAGTAATGGTGACAGTTATTCTGTATATTTTGATATTGAAAATCAGATTTTTGAGATTGACAATGGTAGTTCTTTTCTGAGTGAACTAGAAAGTGTTTTTTCTAATTATTTGAATAGTGGGTCTAATAGTAATAATCACTACAATTATCATTACATGTATGATACTCAATCTAGTTGGACTAATCACATTAATAGTTGCATTGATAGTTATCTTCGTTTTGAAGTCAGTATTAATAGTTCTATTTCAGGTGGTACCGACAATTCTAGTGACAGTTATATTTATAGTTTCATTTGTACGGAAAGTGTAAGTGGTAGTGAAAGCGGGAGTTCTAGTACTAGTATAAGAACGAATAGTAATGACAATGATAATGACAATGACAATGACAATGACAATGACAATGACAATGACAATGACAATGACAATGACAATGACAATGACAATGACAATGACAATGACAATGACAATGACAATGACAATGACAGTGATTTCAATATAAATCAAAAATACAGACATTTATGGGTTCAATGCGAAAATTGTTATGGATTAAATTATAAAAAATTTTTTAAGTCAAAAATGAATATTTGTGAAGAGTGTGGATATCATTTGAAAATGAGCAGTTCAGATAGAATTGAACTTTCGATTGATCCGGGCACTTGGGATCCTATGGATGAAGATATGGTCTCTATGGACCCCATCGAATTTCATTCAGAGGAAGAACCTTATAGAGATCGTATCGATTCTTATCAAAGAAAGACGGGTTTAACTGAAGCTGTTCAAACGGGCGTAGGTCAACTAAACGGTATTCCAATAGCAATTGGGGTTATGGATTTTGAGTTCATGGGGGGTAGTATGGGATCCGTAGTTGGCGAGAAAATCACCCGTTTGATCGAGTATGCGACTAATCGATCTCTACCTGTCATTATTGTGTGTGCTTCCGGAGGAGCACGTATGCAAGAAGGAAGTTTGAGCTTGATGCAAATGGCTAAAATCTCTTCTGTTTTACATAATTATCAATCAAATAAAAAGTTATTCTATGTCTCAATCCTTACATCTCCTACAACCGGTGGAGTAACAGCCAGTTTTGGTATGTTGGGAGATGTTATTATTGCTGAACCAAATGCCTACATTGCATTTGCGGGTAAAAGAGTAATTGAACAAACATTGAATAAGACAGTACCCGAGGGTTCACAATCAGCTGAGTATTTATTCCAGAAGGGCTTATTCGACTCAATCGTACCACGTAATCCTTTAAAAGGTGTTCTGAGTGAGCTATTTCAACTACACGGTTTCTTTCCCTTGAATCAAAATGAAGGAAATTGAAATTAAAGTAGAGCACTAAATTCAATTATTTGTAGCGAACAAGTATTTATATTTAGTTCATACTAATAAAAAAAACTCCTTATTAGAAAGAAGATAAGGATGGGAGAAGAATAATTAAAAAATTCATTTTGAAAATGAAATATGAATTAGGTACACTTCATTTAATTCGACATTCCTTGCACTTATAATAGATTTCATTAATATTACTTATAAATAGATATCTTTATGATAAGATATCTTTATAATAGGTATAAAGAAAGGGGCACCCGTTCTATGACAGATCTCAACTTACCCTCCATTTTTGTGCCCTTAGTGGGCCTAGTATTTCCGGCAATTGCAATGGCTTCTTTATTTCTTCATGTCCAAAAAAATAAGATTGTATAGATCCGACGGAACCAATTCTCATCAATTTATTTGAACATGGTATCATAACGGGATCATAATACATATATTTATTTAGTTTAATATGGTACGATATGTGGCTCTTTTCGAACACAAAGGAAAGAACTGTTTGTTATGCATACGGACACATGATATCCGCGTAAATGCATATATATGGATATAGCTGGTAAAAAATGAATGGATTGGCGAATATTTTAAATAAAAAGTCAACGTATATAACCAATTACTCCTGATGGTTTCCATCAAAATAGTGCTAGTTGATGAGAGTTACTTCGGGATCAATAGAAGTAAAGTCAAATTCATTTTGGTTATTCTCTCAATTCCAATCGAATGCAAGCGGATCTAGTATAGTATGAACTGGCAATCAGAACATATATGGATAGAACTTATAACGGGGTCTCGGAAAACAAGTAATTTTTGTTGGGCCTGTATCCTTTTTTTAGGTTCACTAGGGTTCTTAGTGGTTGGAACTTCCAGTTATCTTGGTAGGAATCTGATATCCGTATTTCCATCTCAGCAAATAATTTTTTTTCCACAAGGGATTGTGATGTCTTTTTATGGGATTGCAGGTCTATTCATTAGCTCCTATTTGTGGTGCACAATTTCGTGGAATGTAGGTAGTGGTTATGACCGCTTTGATAGAAAAGAAGGAATAGTATGTATTTTTCGTTGGGGATTTCCGGGAATAAATCGTCGCATTTTCCTTCGTTTCCTTATGAGAGATATACAATCCATTAGAATGGAGATTAAAGAGGGTCTTTATCCTCGTCGTGTCCTTTATATGGAAATCAGAGGCCAGGGAGCCATTCCATTGACTCGTACTGATGATAATTTGACTCCACGAGAAATTGAACAAAAAGCTGCTGAATCGGCCTATTTCTTGCGCGTACCAATTGAAATATTTTGAAATGAACTGAAGAATAAATGTCTTCCCAGCATGAGAAAAGACACTTGTGAATTCCCCTTTTAAGACAACTTCAGTTTCCGCAGAATGTTCATTCGAGCGAAACATATTAAATTTTTTCCCGTTCCGTTGTCGAGGAGACCACATAGAATAAAACAAAAGCAGGAGAACGTATATGGAACAACAACTATAATCAAAAGCAATTTTTTGTAAACCAACTCCATTTTTTTATATTTTATACTAGTCAAAAGTATTATCTACTATAATTATAATTAGAATCTAATAAGTATGCTTCATCAAATATATCCGAACTTGGATTTTGTAATCGTAATATAGAATTTTTCTTTTTAGGTTCAAGAATTTTAATTAATACGTTATTTCCGGGCTTTGGTTATATGGTGATTCATTTCTAAATAATGAATTGATGCGAGGGGAGTTTTTTCGTCTCGAAATCCGACGAATATTCGTGACTTCCAGTAGGTTTTCGAGTATTCATCGAACGGATATAATCAAATTTAGATGAAATTAGTTCGAATTTTCCCAATTGAGATATCTCCGGGAATTCTATATATATCTTAGCCGAAAAGGACCCTTATTCTATTTCTATATCTAGATCCAAGGACGAAATTTTAAGACAAAAATGGGAATAGATTTATAGGTTCGATACCTTGTTATAGAATTCGTGCTTCGGAGAAATATCAGATAGAATAGACGAATGAAGTAAATTCATTAACAATTCACATATACAAAATGAAAAAAAACACACACACACATTGACTTCCCTCCCATATCTCATATCTATAGTATTTTTGCCCTGGTGGGTCTCTCTCTCATTTAAGAAAAGTCTGGAACCTTGGATTACTAATTGGTGGAATACCCGGCAATCCGAAACTTTTTTGAATAATATTCAAGAGAAAAACGTTCTAGACAGATTCATAGAATTAGAAGAACTATTCCTGTTGGACGAAATGATAAAGGAGTACCCGGACACACATATACAAAAGCTTCGTATAGAAATACACAAGGAAACGATACAATTGATCAAAACACACAATGAGTATAATCTACATATCATTTTGCATTTCTCGACAAATATAATATGTTTCGCTATTCTAAGTGGTTATTTTATTCTGGGTAATGAAGAACTTAGAATTCTTAATTCTTGGGTTCAGGAATTTCTCTATAATTTAAGTGACACAATAAAAGCTTTTTCAATTCTTTTAGTTACTGATTTATGGATTGGATTTCACTCGACCCATGGTTGGGAACTTATAATTGGTTCGGTCTACAACGATTTTGGATTGGCTCATAATGATCAAATTATATCTGGTCTTGTTTCCACTTTTCCAGTTATTCTAGATACAATTGTGAAATATTGGATCTTCCATTATTTAAATCGTGTATCTCCTTCACTTGTAGTCATTTATCATTCAATGAATGAATGAAGAACTCATTCATTGAATGATATGAATCAAATTAGAATGTTTCTTCGTGTATAAGGAAAGTATTTTCAATCTTACTGATTCTTTATACTTCTACCTGTTTACCTGGTCAAGTTATTCGTCCTATATTTGTACAATTATTCCAGTACAATGGCAGACTCGTGGATAGGGAACTATACTAGCTAGCTACCTTTCTAATTTATTGTAGAAATTCCGGGATCAACGATTGGACCATGCAAAATAGAAATACTTTTTCTTGGGTAAAGGAACAGATGACTCGATCCATTTCTGTATCGATTATGATATATGTAATAACTCGGGCATCTATTTCAAATGCATATCCCATTTTTGCGCAGCAGGGTTATGAAAATCCACGAGAAGCAACTGGACGAATTGTATGTGCCAATTGCCATTTAGCTAATAAGCCCGTGGATATTGAAGTTCCGCAAGCTGTGCTTCCTGATACTGTATTTGAAGCAGTTGTTCGAATCCCTTATGATATGCAACTGAAACAAGTTCTTGCTAATGGTAAAAAGGGGGCTTTGAATGTGGGGGCTGTTCTTATTTTACCCGAGGGATTCGAATTAGCCCCCCCAGATCGTATTTCTCCCGAAATGAAAGAAAAGACGGGAAATCTAGCTTTTCAGAGTTATCGTCCTACTAAAAAAAATATTCTTGTGATAGGTCCTGTTCCCGGTCAGAAATATAGTGAAATTGTCTTTCCCATTCTCTCCCCCGACCCTGCTACGAAAAAAGACGTTCACTTCTTAAAATATCCCATATATGTAGGTGGGAATAGGGGAAGGGGTCAGATTTATCCGGATGGGAGCAAGAGTAACAATACAGTCTATAATGCGACATCAGCAGGAATAGTAAGTAGAATAGTACGTAAAGAAAAGGGGGGATATGAAATAACCATAGTTGATGCATCGGATGGACATCAAGGGGTTGATATTATACCTCCAGGACCAGAACTTCTTGTTTCAGAGGGTGAATCCATCAAGCTTGATCAACCATTAACAAGCAATCCTAATGTGGGAGGATTTGGTCAGGGAGATGCGGAAATAGTGCTTCAAGATCCATTACGCATCCAAGGCCTTTTGTTCTTCTTGGCATCCGTTATTTTGGCACAAATTTTTTTGGTTCTTAAAAAGAAACAGTTTGAAAAGGTTCAATTGTACGAAATGAATTTCTAGATCCATAGATTCTTTACCACGGAGCTGGTAAAAAGCGCCGAATTTTTTTATTTCCGATCGATACAATTCTACAATTCTGTATGATCAAAAAATTCTGTAAACCTTTTTGCTTGCTTTGTTTATACTGTTTTCGCAGGATGTCTTGAATTCATTACTTGTATCCATCCCATTCCTAGTAATAGACAATAGGAATACAAATACAAAGGAAGAGAATACAAGGAATGGTCGGGGTAAACGGAAGAAAAAAATACTTCCACCAGTAGGAATTACTATTCTTCCTAAGCTTCTACTCGACACAAGAAAGGTCGGAAAATCCTTTCTTGTGTCGTCTTGTATTGAAATAATAATAATTTTTTATCCCCTTCGTCTGTTCGTCAAAGATTACTATTCCTTCTTTTTCGGGTTTATCGAAACCTTTTGTTTAGATTTATAAGAAGTAGTGGACAAACGAAAGGGGTTAGGGGGGAGTAATTCATTGAATAAATAGAACTTCTTCAATTATTTAATGAACTTTTCAACTTATAACTTAATAAAAGAAAAATGATTCAAACAAAAAAAACTTTTACCCTCCCGGTTGAAAAGCAGATTAGATTTTGACACACATCCAAATTCTTATTTATTATCTCATCACAGTTTTTATTTTATCTTTAGATTTTTGAGAGAGTAAGGTTCTATTAGTATAAAAATGATTTGCAGGATGTTTTATCTGTTTTATCTGTTTTATCTGTATAGTTTTATCTGTATAAATATAAATCCATATAATATAATAATATGGATTATCCAAAAATCGATTGATTCCTTATTTCTTGTTTTTCGTAAGAGTTAATATTTTGGAGAAACGACAGAAACTATGAATTAATCAATAGATTCAAGTCTTCAAAAACATAATAATAATAATAAAAAAGAATAGAGCAGAGCGGTTTGAAACATCAGAGCCA